TAATTCTGAGCTTCATGTTCCTCCTCCCAAGACACACGTCAGAGCCGGGGGCATCCCAATCAGATTGAATGGGATGACAGTTTCTCAGTCCGAATCTGTCAAATTAAAATTTCGATCAAATCACACATCGCAATATACTAGGCCCTCTAATTCCCTAAGGGGTTTATCTAAAAGATTCGCAATATAACTAGGAAGGCGTTTCAAATACCACACATGAGTCACTGGACATGCGAGTTTGATGTATCCCATTTGGTACCTTCGTATCCGAGAATCAACAAATTCCACCCCGCATTCTTCACAAGATTTCGGGTCTTCTTTTTCAGCCCCAATAACTCGGTAATTGCCACAAGCACAAATCCCACTTTTTATGGGTCCAGAAATTCTTTCACAAAACAATCCATCTTTCTCCGGTTTATTGGTTTTATAATGAAAAGTATAGGGTTTTGTCACCTCTCCAACTATCTCTCCATTGGGTAGAATTTTATTTGCCCAAGCCCTGATTTGTTGAGGGGAAACTGGTCCAATTCGAAGTTGTTGATGTTTATACTGGTCAATCATAGAATAGAAATTATGATTCATTGAGATCAAGCTTCCTTCCTATTCATCTGAAAGTTCTTTTCAGATACAAGGAAATGATTCAGTTCTAGGGCCAAAGATCGTAGTTCTCGAACGAGCAATCGAAAAGATTCTGGAGCACCCTCTGGGTTAGGTACTGTTCCTCCAATAATCGTAGCACCAAGTACTTCTTGACGAGCTCTAATATGATCAGATTTATAAGTAAGCATCTCTTGTAAAATATGAGCAACACCAAATCCCTCTAGAGCCCAAACTTCCATTTCTCCTACTCGTTGCCCCCCTTGTTTGGCCCTCCCTCTAAGGGGTTGTTGTGTAACAAGTGCGTAATGCCCACTGGAACGTCCATGGATTTTATCATCAACTTGATGAATTAATTTTAGGATATAGGACTTTCCTATTAGAACAGGTTGTTCAAAAAGATCTCCTGTTCTTCCATCAAAGATTCTGCTTTTTCCCGGATATTCGGGTTCAAATACCCATGGATTTTTTGTTTGCTTACTGGCTTCATATAATTCAGAAAAAACAAGTTTTCTTGAGGCCTCTTGCTCATATCTCTCATCAAAGGGTGCTATTCTATAATGTCTCTTTAACAGATCCCCTGCTAACCCGAGCGAACATTCAAATATCTGTCCCACATTCATTCGTGAGGGGACTCCTAATGGGTTGAATACCATATCAACGGGCGTTCCATCTTGCAAATAGGGCATATCTTGTCTAGACAAAATCTTAGAAATTATACCTTTATTCCCATGCCTTCCAGCTACTTTATCCCCCACTTTGATTTCACGTTTCTGTGAAATATATACACGAATCCTTTCTGTATTATAATTGGACCCCCCCTTTCTATGGATCCATCTCACATCAATAACTTGGCCCCTTCCACCTATAGGTAGTCTTAGAGAAGTTTCTTTTGAAGTGGATACCTGAATGCCAAGTATAGCTCGTAATAATCTATCCTCTGGGGCATATGACGATTCATTCGCTGTCTGAGGTGTTAATTTACCTACTAAGATATCACCTGTTTCTATCCAAGATCCCAGCATCACAATTCCATTTCTGTCTAAATTTCGGAGTAAATGAGCCTCTAAATGCGGAATCTCCTTAGTGATTCTTTCAGGACCTTGGCTTGTTACATGAGTCTGAATTTCATATTTCCGGATGTGAAAAGAAGTATAAATATCTTCATAGACCAGACGTTCGCTAATTAGTACTGCGTCTTCAAAATTGTAACCTTCCCATGGCATATAAGCTACTAATACATTTTTTCCTAAAGCGAGTTCCCCACCAGCTGTGGCCGCACCGCCCGCTAGAATTTGTCCTTTTTTAATGTATTTACCCCGCCGAACCTGAGTTTTTTGATGCATACAAGTATTCTTGTTGGAACGTTGATACATAACTAATGGAATGCTTAGAGTATCCCCATTACTTGATAAAACGATCTTGTGAGTATCAGTATAAATGATTTTTCCCTTGTGTTCGGCTATAGCTGAAATCCCCGAATCTAGAGCCGTTTGGCCTTCCAACCCAGTTCCAACAATGCACTTCTCAGACCGAGAAAGGGGAACTGCTTGGCGCTGCATATTAGAACTCATTAAAGCTCGATTCGCATCATTATGCTCGATAAAAGGAATGAGGGAAGCTCCAATAGAAAAATATTGGAAAGGAAAAATGCTTCTAAGATGAATCTCTTCCCATGCAATAGTCAGGAATTCTTGACGATATCGAGCTGGAACAACCTGTTGTTCTTGAATACCCCGATTCAAGGCCAAACAATTTCCTGCTGCTATCATATAATATTCATCTCTATTTGGTGATAAATAAACCATCTGTGCCTCTTTTGATCTCTCAGATAATTCATAAAAAGGACTCTCTATAGATCCCCAATAACCAACCTTAACATGAATAGCTAATGATCCAATAAGTC